CTAAAAAGATAGAAAAAAAAAATACATCAAAATACTAATTATAAGAAATAATAAAGATGAAAAATTAAATAAAAAAAAATCATTATAAAAAAATCTTACTATTAATTTTTTTTTACTTATCAACAAACCATTAAAAACAACAAGAAACAATATTAAAGAAAATATTATAGACAAAAAAATAAAAAAAATTGAAAAAGAAAAATAAAAAAAAACAATAAAAATACCTATAATTTCAAATAAAAAATTAAAACTTAGAGGAACTCCTAAATTAAATAAAAAAGTTAATATTAAAATTAAAAAAAATAAAAAACTATAACTATGATAATTTTTTCTATAGAAAATTAAACGAGAACCCCCAGAATAAAAAATATATCCAGCTCTAAGAAAAAGAATATTAGAACTTAAACCATGACTAAAAAATAAGATCAATAATAAAAAATAAGAATAATTTCTACTAAAAGAAACAATTAATCTTAAACTTATATGTAAAATAGAAGAATAAGCAATAAGTCTTTTTAAATCTGACTGAAAAACTGAACTAACAGAAGCTAAAAAAAAACTAAAAAGACCTAAACTAAAGAGTCAAGAATATGTATTAAAAAAAATTATACTACAACTTAATAAACGAAAAAGTAAATAACCACCTAATTTTAAAATAACAGCAGCTAGTAATATAGAACCCACTGTAGAAGCTTCTACATGTACCTTTGGTAATCATAAATGAAAAATATAAATAGGAATTTTTACAAAAATTATTAATCAACAACATAATATAAAAAATCTTGAAATACTAAAAATAAAAAAAGTATAATTTACTCAAAAATTAATTTCAGTCAAACTAAAGTAAATTAATACAATTAAAAAAGGAAAAGAAGAAATCAAAGTATAATTAAATAAATAAAAATTAGCTGTAATTCGTTCTGGTTGATATCCAGTAACTAAAACTAAAAATATTAAATAAAATAAACAATTTTCAAAAAAAATATAAAAAATTAAAATACTATTAGTTAAAAAAGCAATCAATAAAACTAAAATAAAAAAACACATAGAAAAATCCCTAAAATTCATTATATACAGATTTTCACTTTTTAATAAGCATATTTTCATAGGTACATAACAAATCAAGACTAATAAAATTAAAAAAAAACTTATTTTATCCAAACCAAAACAAAAAAAATTACAAGAAAAAAATAATAATAAGACTAAAGACCATGTTAAAGAATTAGAATAAAAACAACTAAAAAATAATTCTAGAATAAAAAAAAACATTTTAACTTAAGTATAAATTACTATTGTTATAATTAAAAATTTTTCTTGTTCAAAAAATAATTAAAAGAATATTCAATAAAGAAAATAGAATAATAAAAATGATTAAAAATAATAAAATAAAAGAACTGTTTACTTTTATAATTCTTAAACAAGTCAAAATACTAATCAGACTAAATTCAATCATCATTAAAGAGTTAATAACATATCTTATTCAAAAATAAGTTAAAATAAAAAAAATGATAATAAAAATTTTCACTATCAAAGGCTGAAAGCTAATTTTAGGTCGAAACTAAAAACTAAAAAGTATCAATTGATAAATTAAATATACTTTCTTTTGAGTAACAATCAAATATTTTAATTTTAAACTAATATTTAAATATTACTGTTAAACAGAAAATTTACCCTATCAAGGTAACCTAAACTTTAGTTTAATAATACTAGCAAATAAACAATAATGATTTTTTTATCTTTGAAGGATAATATTTTTTTTATAAATTAATTTACTTAAAAATTAAACAATATCAAATCTTGAAAAAACCTTAATACATAAAGTAAAAAAAAAGTTTCAAAATAAAAAATAGTTCTTATAATACCAACTTTTTCATAAGGATAATCTACTGACACTATTCCAATTCAAGTTAAAATAAAAAATAATAATAATAATAAAGATAAACCAAATTTTCTTAAAAAATAAAAATTAAAAGATTTAAATATTCTTGAATTTATAAGAAATCCATAAAATATTAAAATTAAAACTGATATGACTAAACCGATTACTCCACCTAATTTCCTAGGAACTGATCGAAGAATTGTATAAGCAAATAAAAAATATCATTCAGGTTGAATATGCTCAGGAGTAACTAAAGCATTTGCATAAATAAAATTTTCCGGATCTATCATAGAGTAAGGATAAACTAAAATTACATACAAAAATAAAAAAAAGTATATAACAAAACCAAAAATATCTTTTACTCTAAAATAAATATGAAAATAAATTTTATCCCTTCTTCTATCTAAACCTAAAGGATTATTCGAACCTCATTCGTGTAAATAAATCAAATGAATTAAAGTTAAAGCTAAAATAACAAAAGGAAAAATAAAATGAAAAGAAAAAAAACGATTTAAAGTTGGATTATCAACTCTAAAACCACCCCATACTCATATGACTAAAAAATTTCCTAAATAGGGAACAGCAGATACCATATTAGTAATAACTGTTGCTCCTCAAAAAGATATTTGACCTCAAGGAAGAACATAACCTAAAAAACCAGTTCCTATAGTTAATAATATTATGATTACTCCAATACATCATGTTTTAAAATTACAATAAGACCCATAGACTATTCTTCGACAAATATGAACATAAATAAATAAAAAAAATAAAGAACTTCCATTAGCATGAAATACACGAAAAAATCAACCCATGTTAACATCACGAATAATATGGATAATTCTTCTGAAAGCTAACAAAGCATTATTATTGTAATGAAAAGAAAGAAAAAAACCCGTTAGAATTTGAAAAAATAAAATAATACCAGCTATAGAACCAAAATTTCATAAAAAATATAAATTAGAAGCTGCTGGTAAATCAATAATAAAACCATTTATAAAAGCTAAAAGAAAATCTTTTTTTCGAACTAACATAAAATTACTTTCGAATAAATAAATTATTTACTAGTAAATAAAACAAAACATTAAAAACAAAATAAATTAATACTACTATTATTAATAAAAAAAATCAAAAATTTATTAAACTAATATTCCAATTAAAAGAATTATTTAAAAATTCACTATTTTTTTGTGACAATATAAAAAATATTATTCTAAATATGTAAATAAACATAACTCACTTTTTTATCTTTAAAATATAAAATTTTGACAAAACAAAAGAAAAAAGTATAAAAAAAACTATTAAACCTCTAACATAAATCAGTAAAATAAAAATCTGAAATAGACTTCTCCTTAAAAAAAAAATATTTAATCTTAAAACTAAATAAAAAATAAGTAATAAAAAACTTAAAAATAGAGGACTAATATTTCTAAAGATAAATATACCTATTATTACTAAAAAAAATATTATCATATAATCATTCAAAACAAAGAAATAAATAAAAATAAATTCACTAAAGGGAGATTTATTAATCAAACAAATTGTATGATTTTATCATATCGTATTCGAGGAAAAGAAGCTCGAGAAAATAAAAAGAATAGAAAAATAAAAATAAAAATTATAAACTTAATAAGAAAATTCTTAAAAAACAAAAAAGATCTTATAACAGACAAAAATAAAATTTTTCTATACTCTCCTAAAAATAAAAACGTAAACATACCCCTAGAATATTCAACATTAAAACCTGAAACTAACTCAGATTCTCCTTCAGATAAATCAAAAGGAGTACGATTAGCTTCTATCAAAATAAAAATAATTCAAAATAAAAATAGTATCAAAAAAATTCCTCTATTATAACATAAAAAATTAAAATTACTAAAAGAAAATCCTCTATTAACTATAAATCAAATAAAGAATATGAACATAAAAACAACTTCGTATGAAATAAATTGTCTTACTATACGAAAATTCCTCATAATAGCATACTTACTTCTTCTTCTATAAGAAGAAAAAAATAATTTATAAACGTCTAAACTAAATAAAAATATTAAAAAAATTAAAGCACAATAACAAAATCTGTAACTTCAAATTATACTATAAAATATTCAAACACTTAAATTAATTATAAAAATTATTAAAGAAAAAATAAATATTAAATTATAACTAGAATTTACTAATCAGTAAAAATTTTTTATAAATAACTTCAAACCATCTAATAATGGCTGTATTAAACCCACTAAAGTGTTTTTATTAGGTCCTTTACGAATTTGTCTGTATCTCAAAATTTTTCGTTCTAAAAGAGTATAAAAAGCTACAGATAATAAAATTAAAATAATAATTAAAATATTATTCAAAAATAAAGTACTAAAAATTTCTTACTCAAGATATGAATATAGAAAAAGAAATAACTTCTACTACAATTGGTATAAAAGAATGATTAGCTCCACAAATTTCTGAACATTGACCATAAGAAATACCATTTTTTGATAAAACTAATTTTACTTGATTTATCTTACCAGGAATTCTGTCTAACTTTAAAGCTCATCTAGGTATAGTTCAACAATGCAGAACATCCTCTGAAGTTGAAGTAACTCTTAAAGGAGTTAAAGAAGGTAAAACTACTCGATTATCTACATCTAACAAACGATATGAAAATTCATTAATGTCTAAAGAATTGAGTATATAAGAATCAAAATTCACAAAAAATTGAGGATACTCATAAGATCAATATCATTGATGTCCTACTGTTTTAAACAAAATTTCACTTACAAGAGATTCTTCTAGTAAATATAATAAACGAAGCCTAGGTGTAACTAAAACAACTATAAGAATTATAGGAAAACATGTCCATAAACTTTCTAATATTGAATCCTCAATAAGTATTCTTCTTCTAAAACTTGTTAAAGAAATTATAAAATAAATCATAAAAACAAAACCAGCAATAGAAAAAATTAAAATTATTACTGAATCATAAAAAAAAACAGACTGTTCTATTTGATAAGATATTCTATCTAAAAAATAATACTGATATCAATTTGACATTTTTATTTTTCTATCTTTAGAATGAAAATCTAATATAATAATTATACTAAAAATAAAAGGTAATTTTTTTCTTTAAATTTACAATTTACTATTTTATTAATTAAACTATTTTACCTTATCTAAACTTTAATTTACAAAATTAATATTATCCCTTTAACTACATAAAATACTAAAAAAATCTTTTTCTTGTAAAAAAAAGCTTTAAATTTAAGCTATAAAGTATATTTTTAAAATCAATTTAAAGTCCTTTCGTACAATTAAATTTTTTATTAAGATAGAAACCAACCTGGCTTAAACCGGTTTGAACTCAAATCACGTAAAATTTTAATGAACGAACAGTTCAACTTTTTAAGCTACTGCACTGAAAAGCAAATTTAATTCAACATCGAGGTAAAAATCTTTTTTTTTAATTTGATCTTTAATAAAAAATTTTCCTGTTAACCCTAAAGTAACTTGTACCATCATTTTTTATGGATAAAATACTGAAACTTAATTCAAAATTTTCCCCAAATAAAATTTTCTATTGAAGCTTTTAGGGTCTTATTTTCCCTAAAAATTTTTTATAATATTTTATATAAAAATTAATTTACTTTTACATAATTTAAAAAATAATTAAATTTAATCATTCATTCCATTCTCCAATTAAAAGACTATCTATTATGCTACATTAAAGCTGTTTATCTAAGACACTGAGCAGATCTTACTTAATTTTACATTTTTAAAGCAATGTTTTTGTTAAACATTTTTAATTATTCTGAGTTAAAATTAAATATTTAATTTATTCATTTTTTAATTTTTTATGTAAATTAAAATTCACAAAATTATAATATTCTCTTAAAATATTAATATAAAATGAACATTTCGAATCCTATTTTTTAATTTCTACTTTTTACAAAAATAAAGTTATTCTTTATCTATTTTCAAATTAAATATCAATCTTTATCAATAATTTTTCATTAAAATTAAATTTTTACTATTAATATAATATTATTTGTCTACAATTTTAAATCACTAATTTTCTAAAAATAATCTAAATTTTTTTATTTAAAAACTGTATGCAAAAAATTAAAATTTAATAAAATTTATATAAAAAATATTTTTTATAGAATAAGCATATTAAAATTTTTTCTTCCTCAGAAAAAATAAAAAAACAAGTCAAGAAAAAAATATCTTTTCTTAGGTTCCACAAGCCTATATTTTAGTAATTAAACTAAATAAAACCCCCCCAGACCCCCCCAATTTATATATACTCTTCGAAATAAATCTCTCTATAGATTGTATAACATATTAATACTTGTTTTTTTTTACGTTTTTTACAAGTTCAGAAGAATAAAAGTATTTATTATTAAATTTAATACAGAGAAAGCCCAAGGATACTCCTTTATTTTCACTCTTTAAAAAATATATCTACCTATATACAGTATAGGGAAAAATAGAGCTTGTAAATTCACCTACTTTTACTCTAAAAAAAATCTGCATTTTTAGTTTTCACCTACTTTTCTCAGTAAAAAAGAATATAATTTTATTTATATACCTACTTTTACTCTAAAAAATATACTTTTTAATATTTATATACTTCTTCTATCAGTTACAATAAGATTTCTATTAAAAAAACACCTCTTTTTTAACTGGTTTCCTTCAATTTTACCTCCTTAAAACTTTATAGTAATACTACTACCTTATCATTAAATTTAATTTCTGAACTTGAGTAAAAAAATTAATTGTAAATGTAAAATTTTGATAAACTTAAACTGCAAATTTAAAATATACAAACAAAATTTATTAAAAATTAGTACTAGATTAAAAAAATAATTCTAAAGTATCTAAAAAAAGAACTTTTTATCTTTATTAATTAAAAAATAATAAGAAAATTTTAATTGACTAATAAGGTGCCAGCATTCGCGGTTACACTTTAAAATTTTAATAGAAAAAAAATACAAAAAAATAAAAAAGTAAGTAAAATTATAAAAAATTTTATACTTTCAAAATTCTGTAATAAAAACAAGGATTAGATACCCTTCTATTTGCACAAAAATTTTTGAATAAAATCAAAAAATTTTTGACAGTAAAAAAAATTTTGAGGAATTTGTTTAAAGATACTACTCTATAATAAATTTATTCTTTATTAAGTATATTGCTGTCTGAATTAAATTAAAAAATTATAATAAAAAAAAATAAAATTTTAATCAAGTCATAATGCTAAAGATAATCTAAAAATTAGTTATAAAAATTCTAATTAAAAATTAAAATTTTATGAATTAAAATCAAAAAATAATTTGTAATATAAAATACAAATGAAAAATAATTTTTTTATGTACAAATCGCCCGTCACTTTCAAAGAAATGAATTAAGTCGTAACAAAGTTTTTTTATCGGAAGATATTTAATCTGGCAGAAAAAATGCATAATATTTAGAATATTAAGATGAATATTAATAATGTAAGCTAAATTAAAGCTATCAGGTTCATACCCTGCAAATACTACAATGTCTTTATATTTTAATATTTTTATTAGTTTAAACTAAAAATATTAAATTTGCATTTTAAAGAATACTTTTTATTTAGTTTAAAAAATAAAATAAAAGATTGTCATTCTTAAGATAAAATAAATTTTAATTATAGTTTAAAAAAAACATTTGATTTTTAATCAAAAAATAATTAGAATTAAAAATAATAATATTTACAGGACAAGTTTTATTCTAAATCAAAGAAATCAAAAAAATATTATTTACGTAAAAATTAATCGTAAAAAAAAAACCTAGAGTTAAAATAAAAAACAATAATGAAAAATTTCATAAAGATAATAGTAACATGAATTTTATACAGAATAAAGGTAAAGGAGGTAAACCTAATAAGATAACTGCATAAATTCAGATATTTTTTACTAAAAAATTTTCTTTAAACGTTACAAAAAAAATAAAGAATAAACTGAATATATACGCTGAACTGAAAAACACTATTATTCTTAAGGAAATAAAAAATCTCAAGATTCAATAAATTCTTATCAGTAAAGATGAATAGACTATAAAATTTAAAAAATTAAAATTTTCTTCTAGACTTTCAATAGAAATAACAATAGTATTCATTAAACTAAAAAAAATAATAATCTTTATTAACAAAAAATTTAAAAAAATAAACATCAAATAAATTTTTAAAAAATAAATAATTCTAATGAAATATATAATTTGAAACAAACTTCTTTTTAACAAAAAATTCTTATACCACAAATAAAAAGGAAAAATAGCTAACTTATACATGAAAAATAAAGTTAAAAAAATTATCCTACTGTAAAAAAATTCTCTAAAAAATAAAAAAATTCCAATAAAGAATAAAAGAGAAGAAATAGTTTGATTAAAAGTATATTCAAAATAAATAGAAAAGTCTTTTCTGTACAATTTTATAATAAAAAATCTTAGTATCTCAATAACAACTCAATTAGAAATTATATCTAAATTAAAAGAAATAAAAAAAAATAAAAAAATCATAGTAATAAAAATTCTTAAAATTTTATTTTCAAATCTTGAATTTAATGCACTAATCTGCCATATTAAGTTGTTCTTAAACTCTATATTTAGATCTTAAATCTAATGCACTAATCTGCCATATTAAGTTACATTATAATTCTCTTCTGTACATAATCACTAAAGTTCTAAAAACATAAGCTTGAATTATAGAAATTCCTAATTCCATTCTTAAAATAACAATTTCTACAATAATTGAAAATAGATATGTAAAAAAAGATGTTGAATATATTACAAAATCTCCTAATAGAGCTATCAAAATATGTCCTCTAGAAATATTAGCAGACAATCGAATACCTAATGTATTCGGACGAAGCAATAAACTTACTAATTCTAATAAAACTAAAATATTTACTAAAAACAAAGGAGAACCTAAAGGAGAAAGATGAGCTGAAAAAGAAGAAAATATATTAGATAAAGAAACTAATACTAAAGATGATCAAAATAAAAAACCAAGTATTCAAGTAAAACTGATAAAAGAAGTATAAGAAAAAATATACGGAAAATTTCCTAAAATATTAAAAATAAGTAGAACTAAAAAAAGTATAATGCATATTTTAACATAGATAAAATTTTCTTTATTAGAAAATAAAAAATATTCATTTTTGATAAAATTAAAAAAATATAAAAAGATAAAATTTACATTATTTTTTATTATTATAAGACTAAAATTTAAAAAAAATTTTATTAATAAAAAGAAAAAAAATAAAGAAAATAATAAAGAAAAAAAACCTTTTATGTAAAAATCAAAACTAGAAAAAATAGATATTATCATTTAAAATTACTTTTTTTTAAAGAAACAAAATGCAATATTCTATCATTATCTTTATTATTAGAATCAAAAAAAAATAAAAAAGAGAACATAATACAAAAAAAAATAAATATAAAATACAGTCAATTTATAGGACTCATATGAGGCAACTTAATTACTTATTCACAATAAAGCTGAATCTTTTACTTCTTTATTAAGAATTAAAACTAAGAAAAAAAAAATAAATAAAAAAAATAACAAAGAAGAAATCCTAAAAAAATTAAAAATTTCTCAAGTAACAGGTAATAAAATTATAATTTCTAAATCAAATAACAAAAATAAAATTGCTACTATCAAAAAACGAAATGAAAAATTTTTAGAATAACTTTCATAAAAATCTAAACCACATTCGAATATTCTTCTTTTTTCTAAATTTAAACTTATCTTCATATTCAAAAAAAACATAACTAAAATTAAAATTAAACAAAAAATAAAAATTAAAATAATTATATAAAAAAACATTTTACTTTCCTCACCAATAAACAAAAGAATACAAAAATAATCAAACTACATCAACAAAATGTCAATATCAAGCTGCTAGTTCAAAACCTAGATGTCTATTTTTTGATAAAGAATAAATAAAAACACGATAAGAAATAAGCAATAAAAAAATAGAACCAATAATTACATGAAAACCATGAAAACCTGTACCTATAAAAAAAATTGAACCGTACATGCTATCTCTAATATTAAACTGTGTTTCTTTATACTCTATTCATTGTAAAAAAGTAAAATATATACCTAAAAAAACAGTTAAAACTAGAGAATAAAAAGATTCTTTATAAAAACCTTTAATCATTGAATGATGTCTTAGAGTTACAGTAACACCTCTTCTTAATAAAATTAATGTATTAAGTAAAGGAACTTCTACAGGATTAAGAGCTGTCACTAAAAAACTAGGTCAAATTATATAAGATTTTCTCAAAGGAACTAAAGAAGAATCAAAAAAACTTCAAAAAAAAGCTCTAAAAAATATAATTTCAGAAATAATAAATCAAATTATACCGTACTGAATTCTTTTTCTCACTGAATAAGCATGCATCCCCTCGTAAGATGATTCATGAGAAACATCTTTTCATCAAGTAAATAAAATAGTTCTTAATAAAAAAACTCTAAATAAAAGTATAGCATAAGAACCAAATTTTAAAAAAACTATAAAAGATCAAATCGTAGAAAAAGCTATAATTGCTGTAATTAAAGGTCAAGGAGAAATTATAACAATATGAAACATATGTTTATTTAAAATCTATAATATGAATAATAAAAAAATAAAAAAAATCGAAAATATAAAAATAATCTTCTCGAAAATATTTTTATTTTCAAAATTAAATTTTGAAAATATAAAATTTATTGAAAGTACATTTTCTAATCAAAATTTTTCAAAAGATTCCCATATTTTGTTCGAAAAATAAAATAAAAAATTCAAAAATATCTTATAAACAAATATTTTATTTATGAAAAGAATCAATATTTTTTTTCTGTAAAAAGAAAAATTTAAACAAATTAAAATCAAAGAAAAGACAATAATTATTACTAATATGCAATCTATATTTTTTGAAGAAATTTGAATTTCTAAGTCTAAAAAGCTTAAAAAAGAAAAATAAAAAGAAGATAAAATTCTAGTCAAACTTAAAAAAAAAATCCTTAATAAATTAAAAAAATTACAATCTTTTTTTCTTCAGTTAGAAATAACAAATTTTATATTAATTTCTTTAAAAAAACGATAAGAATAAAAAACAGTACAAAAACAAGCAAAGTAAAACATAAAATAAACAAAAAACCTCATATTAAAAAACAAAAATTTTAAAATAAAATCTTTAGAATAAAAAGCTCTTAAAAAATATAGACCAGCTAAACTAAAACAATTAATTGCTAAAAAAGAGAATAGTAAAAATATATTTAATTTCAAATCAAAATATATTACTATTTGTTCTGAATAATTTTTTAATATAACAAAACCAATAATACAAAATAAACATGCTTTAAAAAATGCATGCAAAATTATATGATAATAAGATAAATTGATATAATAAATACTTATAGTAACTCCTATTAAAGATAATTGTCTTAAAGTAGAAAGAGCAATTAATTTTTTTAAATCTGACTCTACTAAAGCACTCAAACTAGAAAACAACAAAGTTACAATACTAATAACAAGAATAACTTTCAATAAAAGTATTCTTTTTCTTATCATCTTAATAGACAAAAAAATACCAGCAGTTACTAAAGTAGAAGAATGAACTAAAGCTGAAATAGGTGTAGGTGCAGCTATAGCTTTAGGCAGTCAATCTATAAAAGGAAACTGTGCCCTTTTAGACAAACATAAAAGTATAAAAATCATCATTACTAAATAAGAATACGAATTTGAAAAAATCATTTCTCTATCTCTTAAAGAAAATATAAAAAATATAAATAAAGATATAATCAACATAATATCTCCTATTCGATTTGAAAAAATTGTAATTATTCCTCCTTTCAAAGAAGAAATATTTAGATAATAAACAATCAATAGAAAAGAAATTACACCTAAACCGTCTCAACCAAGAAAAAAAAAGAAAAAATCTTCAACCAAAATAAAAATAATTATACTAAAAACAAACAAACATTTTAAAATATAAAAATAAGTTCTTCTTTTTCTTCCCATATAAAAAAAAGAAAAAAATCAAACTGAAAAAAAAATTAAAACTAAAGAAGAAAAAAATAATAAATTCATATTATTTAAAACTACAATTAACTGACTAAAAAAAAATAAAAAAAATTTGTTAATTCTTACAAATATAAAAAAATTAGAAATTATTAAAATTGAAACAAAAAAAACTAAAAAAAAAAATAATAAAAACAATATTTTTTTTCACCTAAAAATTAAAAGCATAATCATCAAATCTTTAATTTGGAAAATTAATATAATCTTTTTATACTAATAATTAGTACATTTAAAATCTAATTTAATAGATCTAATAAAATTCAAAATTTTATTTTTATACTTTAAATAAAACAAAATAACAGATTTTAACTGCTATAAAAGGGTTAGAAATCCTTTTTAATTCAATTTTTTTTGTTTTGATCATTAATCTTCTTTACATCTTCAATGTAACATTTTTTATAAACTATATAATCTAAATCCTACCTAAGAATCTTTTATTTTCAAAATAAATATATTTTTTATACTAAAGATTTATAAAACTTCAATTCCCAAAATTGATATTTTTTCATTAAACTAAAAAAATAATAATTAAAATTTACTCCTATTTCTAAATTTAAATGAATATTTTCAGGAGTAACTAAAGAAAATATATTTCTCATTACAGAACTTAAGCTTCTTCTGTATACTAAAACTCGATTTATAATTATTCTTTCAAGAATAATATATAAAAATAAAAATCTTGAAATTCTAGTGATATAAGAACCATATGTAGAAATAGCATTTCAATAAAAATAAAAATCTCTATAATCTGAATAACGACGAGGCATTCCTCTTAAACCTAAAAAATGTTGAGGAAAAAAAGTTAAATTTACACCAATAAATATTAAAAAAAAATGAGTCTTGCATAGACTTTCTTTTAAACAATAACCAGTTATTTCAGGATATCAATAAACAAAACCAGCAAATATAGCAAAAACAGCTCCTAAACTTAAAACATAATGAAAATGAGCTACTACAAAATAAGTATCATGTATCATAATATCAATACTAGCATTAGCTAAGACAATACCAGTAAAACCTCCTAATGTGAAAAGAACTATAAAACCAATTACTCACAAAATAGAAGAAGATATCTCTATTCTAAAAGATCCTTGAATAGTAGCTAATCAAGAAAAAACTTTAATTCCTGTTGGAACACCAATAATTACTGTAGCAGCAGTAAAGTATGCTCGTGTATCGATATCTAAGCCTACAGTTACTATATGATGAGCTCATACAATAAAACCAATAATAGCAATAGATCATAAAGCATAAACTATTCCTAAATGTCCAAAAGATTCATATTTTCCTGAAGATTCAACTAAGATGCTAGAAACAATACCATATCCAGGAATAATTAAAATATAAACTTCTGGATGACCAAAAAATCAAAATAAATGTTGATATAAAATTAAACTTCCACCACCTATAGGATCAAAAAAAGAACAATTAAAATTTCGATCAACTAAAAGCATCGTAATAGCTCCTGCAAATACAGGTAAAGAAATAATCAATAAAACAGCAGTAATTATAATAGATCATGTGTAAAGTCTAATTCGCATAAGATACATAGAAGATACTCGTATATTAGTAATAGTAGCAATAAAATTTACAGAACCTAAAATTAAAGATATTCCAGAAAAATGCAAAGAAAAAATTGCTAAATCTACTGAAATTCTTCTATGAAATTCAATACTCGATAAAGGAGGATAAACAGTTCAACCTGTTCCAGCTCCACCTTCTATTATAGATCTTCTAATAAGCAATAAAAATGCAGGAATAGCTATTCAAAATCTTAAATTATTCATTCGAGGAAAAGCTATGTCTGGACAACCCAATATAACAGGTACAAAATAATTACCATAACTACCTATTAAAACAGGTGTAACAACAAAAAATAATATTAATAAACCATGTGCAGTAATTACTACATTATATGTATGATCATTCATTAAAACTGATTCAGTAGTACCTAATTCTAGTCGAATAATCATACTTAAACCAGAAGCTACAAAACCTGTAGTCAAACCATACCATAAATAATTTATTCCAATATCTTTATGATTAGTAGAAAAAAATCAACGTAAAAAATTCAA